TGCTATTTATTTGCTGAATAGACAGATTCATAGAAAAAATCATGACTATACTTAACAATAAAACGCTCTGAAAAGCCCACATACGACGAAGACTTTTTGTTGCCGTCGGAAAAAGAAGAAGTCCCAACCCTATTAACATAGGAACTGGAAGTGGAAGAAAAGGTATTATCCACGCATATTGATATGTCTGTTCCATAAAAAAAGTTTTTTTCTTAATTAATTGTTTCCGATTCACCGGATCTTACCTCTTTCGAAAAAAGTCAATAAAAAATAAAGATATGCACTAACTTATTTAATAATTTTATATTAGTATTTATTCTGAGTCTTTTCAAAATCGTTCAAATATTCAAAACAAGAAGTTACAATTGGTCAAATGATATGACTAAGTGACATATAAAAACGAATAACTTATAATAGGAAAATCAAAATATAGCAAGGATCAAAATTTAGGCTAAAAAGAGTACTTTATCCTGATATGAATTATAGGATTAACTAAGGGCATCGGTCTAATGAAATAAAAACTCTTTATTTTAGTTAGTTTATTTCAACTCATTAACTAATTCATTATGGGATTCATTGTTTTCCATTTCAATCAAAACAATTTATTAGTAAAGTTTAGAAGATTATAGATCTAAAACGAACTTTTTTTATCGAGAAAGGATAAAAAATAACTGAGATATTTTTTATCAAACCACGTATCCTTTAACAGATTTATTACTAGTCTCATTCAAATTTTAAAATTGAAATGAGGTGTTTTTTTTTCTCAAGTTTGATTAAAAAAAGACTCAATTTATTAGGCAAAAGTTTACAATCCTTTGAGGTATTTTATTACATGTAAATAAAGTATAGAATGAGGAAAATAAAGGTCTTTTAGGTTCTTTATTTATTTTATTAAGTTTGATTATTAAGTTTGATTTAGCGGATTCTAAAGATATAACTTTGAGAGATAAACAACGAGAACTAAAAGTTCCAAACCAAAAAATTTTGGTTTTACAAATAGTGTATGGAATCAAAAAATTTTGGTTGTTATTTCGAGTCATTTTTGATCCAATTTTCACGGATCTTTGACATATCTATATTTCTATATTTCTTTTTTATGAAGCGAATCTTATTTAGATAAAAAATAGATAATGAATAAGAAATAAGAATTCGTTTTGAACAATAGATGTCTTTCACATCCAACTATAACAATGAGTAACTTTTAAATGGCAGTTCCAAAAAAACGTACTTCGATATCAAAAAAGCGTATTCGTAAAAATATTTGGAAAAGGAAAGGATATGGGGCGGCGTTAAAAGCTTTGTCATTAGGGAAATCTCTTTCTACCGGGAATTCAAAAAGTTTTTTTGTACGACAAACAAATAAATCCTAAAATATTGGAATAATCAGAATGGATTTGACTAAAAAAACGGGCTCAGTAATTTGTTAATATCAAAGTTAATATCAAATTCAAATTAATAATTAGCAGTCCCTATTCTAATCAATATGAAATAGACCCTTCATTTTATAAAAGAATTCTTCTGTTTTCTGAAAAAAAAAAAGAAAAAAGACAAAATTTTTGATTTCTTTTTAGTATATTTTCACTCAAATTTTGGTGGTGGGGAGTCTTATTTTCCCCATCGACCTTTACAAAAATGAAAAATTTTTATGTTTCTCGGGAAGGCCGGATATAGGATTTTTAGTTCAAATTAATGAAGTGTTGAAACTAATTGATTCCATGTTAAAAATTTTTGGATAACTTTCTGACTTCTTAATTTATTTACTATATGGAATGAGTTTTTTATATATCTCCAATTTTAAGCCCAATCAATAAAAGAACTTAACTGTTGCAATATTATGTACAAAAAATGTGTCAATTTGGAGTAATCCAAAATAGACATAATTCAAATTCATTCATAAAATTTATTTTTTTGTTTCAACTTTATGAAATCAAATAAACCAGAAAGAATGACAATAAAAGTAAAAAATGAAACTAATGAACCTTCAAATTAACTTTTGAACTCGTTTTTTTATCAATTTAAATCTTTACTAAAAAAACTTATTTGATTGAATTGACTTGTTCAATCTCGACGATTGAATATAAATAGGCTATTATGAGTTCGAGCAAGCCGCTATGGTGAAATCGGTAGACACGCTGCTCTTAGGAAGCAGTGCTAGAGCATCTCGGTTCGAGTCCGAGTGGCGGCATGCCATCTTCTAAAAGAGATCCAATAGATCCTATAATAAAAATAAATAAAATTCCTCTTTTCTATTTCTTAATTAATAGAGGGGATTCCCTCCCTTTTTTCATTTTTATGATATTTTCAACTTTAGAGCATATATTAACTCATATTTCTTTTTCTATTGTTTCAATTGTAATTACACTTCATTTGATAACCTTATTGGGCAATGAAATCATAAAACCATATGATTCGTCAGAAAAGGGGATGATAGCTACTTTTTTATGTCTAACAGGATTATTAATCACTCGTTGGATTTATTCAGGCCATTTCCCACTAAGTG